TATAACTAGTGATTCCTCTTCATCTGTTACGGAGTCGACCATGGATCTATTCCCCTTTAATTTGGAAGTATTGACTACACCCATAATTCTGAGCTTCATGTTACTCCTCCCAAGACACATGTCAGAGTCAGGGGCATCCCAATCAGATTGAATGGGATGACAGTTTATCATTCCAAATCTGTAAAATGAAAATTTCGATCAAATCACACATCGCAGTATACTAGGCCTTCTAATTCCTTAAGGGGTTTATCTAAAAGATTCGCGATATAACTAGGAAGACGTTTCAAATACCACACATGAGTCACTGGACATGCGAGCTTGATATATCCCATTTTATATCTTCGTATCCGAGAATCAATAAATTCCACTCCACATTGTTCACAAAATTTCGAGTCTTCGTTCTCAGCTCCGATTACTCGATAATTTCCACAAGAACAAATTCCACTTTTTATAGGCCCGAAGATTCTTTCACAAAACAATCCATCCTTTTCTGGTTTATTGGTTTTGTAATGAAAAGTATAGGGCTTTGTCACCTCTCCAACTATCTCTCCATTAGGTAAGATTTTGTTGGCCCAAGCCCTTATTTGTTGAGGAGACACTAGTCCAATTCGAAGTTGTTGATGTTTATACCGATCAATCATAGAATAGCAAATATGATTCATTCAGATCAAGCTTCCTTCCTATTAATCTGGAAGTTCTTCTCAGATACAAGGAAATGGTTCAGTTCCAGAGCCAAAGATCGTAGTTCTCGAACGAGCAATCGAAAAGATTCTGGAGCATCCTCGGGATTAGGTACTGTTCCTCCTATGATTGTAGCACCAAGTACTTCTTGACGAGCTCTGATATGATCAGATTTATAAGTAAGCATCTCTTGTAAAATATGAGCAACACCAAATCCCTCTAGAGCCCAAACTTCCATTTCTCCTACTCGTTGTCCTCCTTGCTTGGCCCTTCCTCTAAGAGGTTGCTGTGTAACAAGTGCGTAAGGGCCACTGGAACGCCCATGGATTTTATCATCAACTTGATGAATTAATTTTAGGATATAGGACTTTCCTATTAGAACAGGTTGTTCAAAAGGATCTCCTGTTCTTCCATCAAATATTTTGCTTTTTCCCGGGTACTCGGGTTCAAATACCCATGGCTTTTTTGTTTGCTTACTGGCTTCATATAATTCAGGAAACACTAGTTTTCTCGAAGCCTCTTGCTCATATCTCTCATCAAAAGGTGCTACTCTATAATGTCTCTTTAGCAGATCCCCTGCGAACCCAAGCGAGCATTCAAATATCTGTCCCACATTCATTCGTGAGGGGACTCCTAATGGGTTAAAAACCATATCAACAGGTGTTCCATCTTGCAAATAGGGCATATCTTGTCTAGGCAAAATTTTTGAAATGATACCTTTATTCCCATGTCTTCCAGCTACTTTATCACCTACTTTGATTTCACGTTTTTGTGAAATATATACACGAATCATTTCCGGATTATAACTGGAACTCCCCCTTTTCTGGATCCATCTCACATCAATAACTCGGCCCCTTCCGCCTATAGGTAGTTTTAGAGAAGTTTCTTTTGCCGTGGATACTTGAATGCCAAGTATGGCTCGTAATAATCTATCCTCTGGGGCATACGACGATTCGTTCGCTGTCTGAGGCGTTAATTTCCCTACTAGAATATCACCTGCTTCTATCCAGGATCCAAGCCTCACAACTCCATTTCTATCTAAATTGCGAAGTAAATTAGCCTCTAAATGTGGTATTTCTTTAGTAATTCTTTCAGGGCCTTGGCTTGTCACATGAGTCTTAATTTCATATTTTCGGATATGAAAAGAAGTATAAATATCTTCATATACCAGACGTTCGCTAATTAGTACTGCATCTTCAGAATTGTAACCTTCCCACGGCATATAAGCTACTAATACGTTTTTGCCTAAAGCGAGTTCTCCCCCAACTGTAGCCGCACCATCTGCTAAAATTTGTCCCTTTTTAATACATTTACCCTGTTGAACCTGAGTTTTTTGATGCATACAAGTATTTTTGTTGGAACGTTGATACATAACTAATGGAATGCTTATAGTGTCCCCATTACTTGTAAAAACAATCTTGTGAGTATCAGTATAAACGATCTTTCCCTCGTGGTCAGCTATAGTGGAAAGTCCCGAATCCAGAGCCGTTTGGCGTTCTAGCCCAGTTCCAACAATGCACTTCTCGGGCCGAGAAAGGGGAACCGCTTGGCGTTGCATATTAGAACTCATTAAAGCCCGATTTGCATCATTATGCTCGATAAAAGGAATAAGGGAAGCTCCAATAGAAAAATATTGGAAGGGAAAAATGCTTCTAAGATGAATCTGTTCCCATGCAATAGTCAGGAATTCTTGGCGATATCGAGCTGGAACAACTTGCTCCTCTTGAATACCTCGATTCAAGGCCAAAGAATTTCCTGCTGCTACCATATAATATTCATCTCTACTTGGGGATAAATAAACCATCTGTGTTTCTTTTGATGATATTTCAAAAAATGGGCTATCTATGGACCCCCAATGACCAATCCTCACATGAATAGCTAAGGATCCAATAAGACCAACATTGATTCCTTCGGACGTATCAATTGGGCAAATACGCCCATAGTGGCTAGGATGAATATCTCGTATCCGAAAATTAGCAGTTCGCCCTGTCAATCCTCCAGGACCTAAATAACTCAATTTTCGCCCATGAACGATTTGTGTCAATGGATTAGTTCGATCCAAAACTTGAGATAAGGGATGTAAGCCAAAAAAAGATTCATAAGTGGTTGTTAATGAAGTCGAAGTTATCAAATTTTGAGGAGTCGGTATCAATTTATGCCGAATTGCCCCACATATAGTTCCTCGAACCGCATTTTCTAAACGAACAAGAGCCAATCCGAATTGATCCTGTAACAGATCTGCTACAGAACGAACACGCTTATTTTTCAAGTGATTCATATCGTCAAGTATACCCATTCCAAATTTCATTCCGATCAAATGATCCGCAGCAGCCAATATATCTCGTGGTAACAAAAATGTATTGTTCTGAGGTATATCAAGATTTAATCTCCAGTTCATATTTCGTCGACCAATCCTTCCTAATTCACATCTTTGTTGAAAAAATTTCTTTTGTAATTCCTTACATAAGGACTCAGAAAATACCGGATCCCCGCCTATACAAGCGAATTGTTGATAAAACTCCAAAATTGCATTTTCTTTTGACCCAATCTTTTTTTTTTCCTTATCATTCAAGAAAGACAAGAAAATTTCGGGATAACAAACATTATCTAGAATTTCTTTTAGATTTGAACCCATAGCCGATGATAGAACTAGAATAGATATTTTTTGTTTCCTACTCACGCGAGCCCATATTCTTGCTTTTCTATCAATTTCTAATTCTAATCTCCCTCCCCAATCTGATATTATAGTACTGGTATAGATAGAAATTCCGTTATGGTCCAATTCGGAACGATAGTAAATACCGGGACTTTGCAATATTTGATTGATTACAATTCTGTATATTCCATTTACTATAGAGGTGCCCAGGGAATTCATTAGGGGAATGTTTCCAATAAAAACAGTCTGTTCTTGTATATTTCTACCACTTTTCCAAATTAATCCCGCGGGTACATATAATTCAGAAGAATATGTGAGTGATTCATATACAGACTCTCTTTCTTTTATCAAGGGTTCTACCAATTGATATCTTTCCACAAATAATTGAAATTCAATTTCTTGATCTGTATCTTCAATTTTTGGAAACTTATGAAATTCTTCCGTCAAGCCCTGATTAATGAACCTACAAAATCCCTCAAATTGTATCTGATTAAATCCAGGTATTGTGGACATTCCCTCATTTTTCTTCCGAAGCATCTTAATCTTAAGTTTCCTCTTTATCGAAAAAATTCCATCATTGCTAAATCGATTCGTATGATTAGGTTAGTTCGATGAAGAGTGAGCCAATAATGGAATGTCTATTCTGTTTACTGAATCACATGAAATTTTAACCAACTCCATATCTCTATTTCATATGTATGAACGGAAACGAGACGTAAGAATAAAGAGTATTTTCGACGCAAGTTAAAATTTGCGACAGGTATAAATGGAATGAATTAATAAAACATTCCTGAAAAAACAAAGATTATGCTACTTAATACTTACATTACACTTATGGAGTCTTTGTCTTTGTATAGAATAGAATATCAAAATGGATCCAATTTATCCCTATTATTATGATAATATGATCAGATGGAATAAAAAAAAATCACTATATGGATTCAGGGTTCAATCCACTTTCCTTTCCCATTCTATATATATGAGAATTAAAAAATTAAACACACTGATTCTCTATAGGAATATGGGCATAAAATAAGAGAGATCCTCTGTTCTGTGTAAAAATTTCTGTTTTAGGGTTTACATATACACATATATAGTGTTATAATTCAAAATTGAGATTGAAAATAATTGATACTAATTAGTCATAAATCTATTTGCTTTTCTTATGCTATTAAGATTAAGGAAAAACAAGATACAAATTTAGTTCAATAATTCAAAGTAAATTAGGTAAATGGTTACTGCAAACTCCTTTTTTTCTTTGAAAGAAAAAAAAGGGATTCATATTTGGAAAGGGATTAAGTACAATGGGATTCCAGATAAAAAAAGTAAATAATTATTAATTTAGTAATAGAGTATAAATAATATTTTAATCCATATTTTATTTTGGATCGGATTTGGCGGCATGGCCAAGTGGTAAGGCGGGGGACTGCAAATCCTTTATCCCCAGTTCAAATCTGGGTGTCGCCTGATTGACAAATTGGAATCTATTATTATTATTCTGCTAATTCAACTTGGCTAATTCTTGCTTCGCAGAAGCAGACGCAAAGAACTAGGTATGTCAATACTTTAACTTGACCTTTAGAATCCGTAAGTTTTAGAAAAGACAAAAAAAGACTGTCTTTTTTTCTCAGCATATGGTGGACCCACCCCGTACCAATCCAATAGGATGAAGTGGATGAAGTGAAGGTTGCTGCACTTATTAATTATTAATTTAATATTAATAATGGGTTCGGTTCATTTATTTAATTCTTTAATTCATCCATTGAATCAAATAAATTAGGAAATGGAGGTCCTATTAAGATAGTTATCTGTCTTTATAGTATAGAGATTTTTTTATATCTTTTATATCTATATATATAATTTATCTCTTTTGCTTATACAAAAGGTAACAAAAGAAACAATAGGTCTTATTATTTCTACATCTTTTACATTAGTACATTAGAAGAACTCCTTTTATATTGATATCTTCAAATTTTATATTGATATCTTCAAAATCGTCTAAAGAAAGGAAAAGGGTGTATGTATCGTACTTATTGCTCGCTTCTACCGAAAATCCTATACAATAATAGAGAATTTGTTACGATTAGCTTCATTGGATTTGGTTAATCAATCGCTTTAAATCAGAATCCCATTTTGACTCTTTTACGTTGATTCCACTATGATTATTGATCAATAATCATAGTGGAATAATTCCTTGATAGAGATAGGAGACATAATTTACATGGATATAGTAAGTCTCGCTTGGGCTGCTTTAATGGTAGTCTTTACATTTTCCCTTTCGCTCGTAGTATGGGGGAGGAGTGGACTCTAGAAGCACTACCATAATTGTAAATTGATATATATTTATATTATATAAAGTAAAGATTATATAAAGTAAAGAAAGCCTATATTATACTGTAAATGTAAATCTGTATATAATATCGGATAGTGTGTAGAAATATAATATAAATATCTATATCTATAGTTCTTTCTACACACTATCTCATCATTATCTTCAATTATTGACAAGAACTAATAATTCGAGTTTGATTAAAGTCAATTATTTTGACTGGCTGTTTTTACATAGATGATAAGTAAAAAAGCAGTAGGAACTAGAATAAACAGTGCAGTAGCAATAAATGCGAGAATATTGACTTCCATAATCTTATTTTTTTGTTTCACAATAACTCGGGATCTAATCCCATAGAGATGATAAATTTTACTTCTGTAAATTCAATAGGTTAATTGTATCCTGATGATGCCAAACGGATAAAAATATTATGAATAACAATATATCTAATCTATCAAATCAATTAATTGTCGAGAATTTAATAATATAACATAGGAAGACCTTTTATCCATACTAAATTAAAAATGGAATTCTTAATCCAATTCCAATATAGAATCCTTTCGTCCTTTTCCATTCTTTTTTTTCTATAACCTACCTTCTTCCTTATACTTACTTAAGTATTACTATCTGTAGTGTAAAAAATGGAAATTTCCGCATTTCATTTGTCTGATGATAAATATCAAAATATCAATGTGAAACAAAAAACAAAAGATTAGATCTTGCTTCCTGTCCCACTTTTCTGTAAAAAGTGGGAGATGAATTGATAAATCCATCGGATCCTAGTTCGGGACTGACGGGGCTCGAACCCGCAGCTTCCGCCTTGACAGGGCGGTGCTCTGACCAATTGAACTACAATCCCAGCGAGGTTATGGCATACATATTCTTTATGGTTTCATAAGAATATTCTATTCGTCGTGTTGTAACAGAGACAAAAATTATATACTGATATCATATGGTTTTTTATTGCAAAAAAAAAAAAATAATAATAATGAAATTCTTAATGATAAAAATAAAATATAGTTATAGTATGGATAGATCAAAAAAACAGTTGATCTTTATTTCTACGGATAAGGCATTTCTATTTCTGGAAGACAAATTAAAATGGTTAAATCATATTCAATGGAGCGGCGAATTATTGGGCCGAGCTGGATTTGAACCAGCGTAGACATATTGCCAACGAATTTACAGTCCGCCCCCATTAACCGCTCGGGCATCGACCCAGGAAGAATTAATTCTAGGTTTAGTGATAATCCATCATCAACTTCCTTTCGTAGTACCCTACCCCCAGGGGAAGTCGAATCCCCGCTGCCTCCTTGAAAGAGAGATGTCCTGAACCGCTAGACGATGGGGGCATATCCGCCCGACCATCAGCATACTATGCTGATAGTATGATCAGTTTTTGGTATTGTCAATATACAATATAACAAAATCTAATTATAATAGATTATATAATCTAGATCAAAATAGTTTTCTACTTAAGAATTTAAATTCTTAATCTACATAAATATATCCATATATAATATATTAATATACAATGCAATAGATAATATAATATCTTTTATAGTACAAATACAATGTATAGCATATTATTGTTATAAATATACATACATATAAATATACATAATATATATATTATATACATAATATATATATTATATACACATATATATTATGTGTATAAATATACATACATATATATTATTATGCAATGCATATTATTATCATATTCTTATATTATTATTGATATAGTTTATAGTTGTGATTTAACTAGAATTTAATATTAATAGATAATAGAATAAAAATTTTATTTGATGGTTGATAAATGCATTACCCCTCCATGCTATTCATAACATAATATTATATAATAGATTAATGAAACAAAATTAGAGTATAGGATTCCCTCAGTTAGAGTAGTGCTTGAGCCGACAGAAAAGATGAGATATGCCTATCACTATCTCATACTAACCCAAAAAATTCAAAAACGATAGACATTTTTTTTTATGGAATTTGGCTCGGGGTATGAATCCCCTCATAACATGACACATGATTGAAGAAAATATCTTAGTTGATAATGAGTTCTTATGCGTTATGTATAGATATGTCTATTATATCTATATAATAATATATATATTATATAGATAATAGATAATATATGCAGTAGACTCATAATAAAATAAAATTATTTAATTTTTAAATTTAATAACCAGGCCCTTTTAACTCAGTGGTAGAGTAACGCCATGGTAAGGCGTAAGTCATCGGTTCAAATCCGATAAAGGGCTTTTCACCAAACTCAAGTCTTACTATTTGTTTTCCATTGTTAATAGTAATAAAAAAAAAAAAAAAAGATAACCACCATTATAATGAATTCTCATTATATTATTTATATATTATGGGTCATAGTTATAAAGTTGAAATTTATTCATTTTAATAATGACTAATTGTCTTTATTAGGGAGAGTCTATTCCGTAGTGACATAGTAACCCTCTTTCTTCATGTCTCATTATTCATTTTGTCTTGACTTGATACATAAATATTCTAGATATCAAATTGTTTTGTTAATCGTTAAACTAAAGTATTCCTGCTTTTCCAGTGTTCCTATAAAATAAACCCACTATAAAATTATAAATAAAGAAAAAGTAAGTGGATCTGACCCATTGAATCATGACTATGTCAGCTATTCTGATATTTAAATTCTATATATTCTATATCATATATATATTCTATATCATACATAATACATACACAGCATATAATATATATTACTTCATATAGATATTGCTATTGTGGGTTTTTCTTTGACCACGCAAAGCAAAAATTGATCGATATTTCTTAATTTCATCTTCTTGTTACTGACTGAATGCTCTACACAAAGAAAACAAAGAAATCGCTACTCTTTTCCGCTACACTACATATTACATATATAACATATATATAAATAAATAAGTTTAAGTTGATTTCAAAATCAAAATGTATTTTCAATCTCCTTCCTTGATTTCAGAATCAGATATTGTTTTGCTGTTCCGCCAATGCAATAGAGAACAAATGCGAAAAAAAAGGGGCTTTATTTCCAGCCTATCATTATTTAATATTTAATTTAGGGTCGTGGAAAAATGGGGATTTTTTTGCTTTGATCCCTTATAAAGATATGCTCTGTAATATTAGTTATAGGATAGAAATAGGATAGAATAATTCTGGTTCAAATAGTTATATAGTAAGGACTAATCGAATTAAGTTCATAGATTTGACCTAGATCGTTTTGTGGCCCAATAGAAAAAAATGTTAATAATTTGTATCTTCGAAACCCGTTGTAAGGGGCATTGATCGAGAACTTGTCCATAGATACTCGAACTATTCATATGCCCTGAAAATTATATGAGGTGTTCGTAAATGGTTGAAGTAGTTGAATAGGAGGATCACTATGACTATAGCCCTTGGTAGATTTACCAAAGAAGAAAAAGATTTATTTGATATTATGGATGATTGGTTACGGAGGGACCGTTTCGTTTTTGTGGGTTGGTCCGGCCTATTGCTCTTTCCTTGTGCTTATTTCGCTTTAGGAGGTTGGTTCACAGGTACAACTTTTGTAACTTCATGGTATACCCATGGATTAGCCAGTTCCTATTTGGAAGGTTGCAATTTCTTAACCGCTGCAGTTTCTACCCCCGCGAATAGTTTAGCACATTCTTTGTTGTTACTATGGGGCCCTGAAGCACAAGGGGATTTCACTCGTTGGTGTCAATTAGGCGGTCTGTGGACTTTTGTTGCTCTCCATGGTGCTTTCGGACTAATAGGTTTTATGTTACGTCAATTCGAGCTTGCTCGATCCGTTCAATTGCGACCTTATAATGCAATCGCATTCTCTGGTCCAATTGCTGTTTTTGTTTCTGTATTCCTTATTTATCCATTAGGTCAGTCTGGTTGGTTCTTTGCACCCAGTTTTGGCGTAGCAGCTATATTTCGATTCATCCTCTTCTTCCAAGGGTTTCATAATTGGACGTTGAACCCATTTCATATGATGGGAGTTGCCGGGGTATTAGGTGCCGCTCTGCTATGTGCTATTCATGGTGCTACCGTAGAAAATACTTTATTTGAAGATGGTGACGGTGCAAATACATTCCGTGCTTTTAACCCAACCCAAGCCGAAGAGACTTATTCAATGGTCACCGCTAACCGCTTTTGGTCCCAAATCTTTGGGGTTGCTTTTTCCAATAAACGTTGGTTACATTTCTTTATGCTATTTGTACCAGTAACTGGTTTATGGATGAGTGCTATTGGGGTAGTCGGTCTGGCTTTAAACTTACGTGCCTATGACTTCGTTTCCCAAGAAATCCGCG